CGGTCGTCAATTGACAGTATTATTTAGGGCTCAATATAATTTGATATGACTTTGATATGATTTAGGGCTCAATAGAATTCCGAAATCAGACTTTGGTAAATCATTTTTTTACATTTCCTGCTGATTAAGAGGTACCGGCTCTTGGATCCAATGCAGAACTCTTTCTGAATGAGAGAGATAAAGACCAATGAAATAAAGTTGAAAGATTGTATAGTTTAATGGTAAAGTTTGATTACCATTAACCCCCAGAAAAGTTAACGAGTTTTTCGGTTTGATTCATATCCTATTCATCTTATAAAGGTTCGACTGATTTATATTAAGTTAAGGCGGCCTTAGGCCTTCCCTATTGTATTTGTATTGTGTAATGCTTTTTCTTTTCTAAAGGTGGCCGGCCTTTGGTAACTATTATTTCTAGTTTATTTATGAATAATGAATAAAGGTGGTCATAGGCCCCTATGGTCCATTGGTGCCCCTATGGTCCAGTGGTTACGACCTCTCTCTTTCACGGAGAAAACGAGGGTTCAAGTCCCTCTGGGGGTATACCAAGACCATAGGAGTCTGGATTTTATCAAAAGTGAAATAGATTTGTCAAGCCCGCCTGGGAGACGAAAGGAAGTTGATTATGGAACGTCTAATTAGGCGTTGGGTCGATGCCCGAGTGGTTAATGGGGACGGACTGTAAATTCGTTGACAATATGTCTACGCTGGTTCAAATCCAGCTCGGCCCAACAATTCGCCAATCTACTATCAGATGGTAGAACCCTCTTGTTCTTAAGAAATACCTGATAAGAGAGAAGAAAAAAGAATTCAAATTTAATTTTCTGCTAGATCTCTTCTTATTTCCCTGGGATTGTAGTTCAATAGGCAAGAGCACCGCCCTGTCAAGGCGGACGTTGCGGGTTCGAGCCCCGTCAGTCCCGACGTATCCAATAAGTACATTAATTCACCTCTGCATTTTATGTGAAATGAAAGAAGGGACAGAGAGCATAATTTAATTCCGAAGGGGGTTCCCCTCTTTTTTCAGGATTCTGTCGAAGAAAGAACAAACCCTAAAATAAAATGAAAATAACTAAAATAGTGAAATTCTTAAAATATTCCATCTTTTCTCCCGCGACTCATCTTTCTCATACTTCTTTGTCTTCCAAAGAAAATTGGATCATTCAAATTTACAACCAAATTCCTCTTTTTTCCACTTCGCTTGTATTTTTTGTTTGGGTTTTGTAGTTAATGGAAACGGACGAGGATACTTAATTTGATGGTTTTATACGGAAGACCTGGGGTAGGTTATAGAAAAGAAAGAACAGAAAAGAAGGATAAATAAAGAAAGATAAATAAAGGAAAAGAAAGATAAATAAAGGAATTTTTGATTGGTCGGGGAATCCAATCTTGGATTCAGTATGGATAAAAGATCTTCGTATGTTATACTATTCAATTCTCGACGACGAATTAATTTAATAGCTCAGATATTGTTATTCATGATATTGATCCGATTCAATATCATCGATAGGTAATGCATTCATTGAATTGACAGGTGAAAGATTTATCATCTCTATGGGATTAAATCCCGAGTTATTGTGAAATAAAAAAACGATGAGATTGAGATTATGGAAGTAAATATTCTTGCATTTATTGCTACTGCACTGTTCGTTTTAGTTCCTACTGCTTTTCTACTTATCATTTACGTAAAAACAGTCAGTCAAAATAATTAATTACTTGAAATGAAACTTGACTTCTGAGTTCTTATCAATAGTTGAAGAAATCAAATCAAAAGGATTCTTTAGGATTCTTTTTTGCGTCTTAAATGAAATAAACGGGCTATGGCTATAATGGGTGGTATTCTATGAGATCCGAGAGTATGGTAAGAAATTTCTTTCTTACCATACTCTCTATTAGTGTTATAATAGTGTATAAAGTTGTACTTGACTTCTAATAAAGTTGGTATACTATATTAGCTTCTATCTTCAATATATGTAGTGATTAATCCATATATGCAATTAACGTAGGACTCAATTCTCTTGCTTTCTAAAATAATTGTTTTACTTTTATAGAATACATTTATCTACTAGAATCCAATGGAATTTCGAAATGAATATATTTCCATTTAAAAATTATTTCAATTCAAATAAAAAATGCGTTGCAGAACGATCTATAAAACAATGCATATCGTTTCTATTCCTCAACTAAATGAGTAGTGCTTGCTTCTAAAGTCCACTTCTTCCCCACACTACGAGTGAAAGGGAAAATGTAAAGACTACCATTAAAGCAGCCCAAGCGAGACTTATTATATCCATGTCAATTATGTCCCCTATCTTTATGATAGAAATATTCTATTATTGTATTGCTCACTAATAATAGTAGAATCCATGGTCCAGAGTCAAAAGGGGATTCTACACTATTGATGAACCAATCAAAGAAATCCATTTCTAAAAAATTATTATATGATTTCTAATCGGGAAAGACTAAACACAAGTAAAATACACAATGATGCTAGAAAGGAATGTTACTAATGGAACATATAGTATATAAATGGAACATATAGTACTAAAAAAAGAGGGCCCACTCTTTGTTGCCCTTCAAAGTAAAAATAGATCCATTGATATCTATTACATACTTTTAGTTCCTATTGGATCTAATCCGTTTCCCGATTGTCTCTTGAAGTAATTGGGAGATAGTATATTATACTCTTGAGTAGGGGTTTCAAAAAAAAAAATAATAATAATTTTTACTTTTTCTATACTTTTTATATAAAAAAGTAAATTATCCATCCAATCTCAATCTAATAGTGATTGAATGCCTGAAGACTCAGAGATGCTCGTGAGTCTATATATGTAGATTACATAAAGGACTTTCCACAACTAGTGCCGGCTATGGCAATCAAATTCAAGATCCAATTAGTAGACATTACGTTAGCAGTAGAGGGGAATCGGGAAGTCTTGCTTTGACCATTATAATTATAATATAATCTTTCTTCGAATTTTAGATTGAATTCAAAGATTTCCAATCTTTTACAAAATCCCCAGAACAGATGTTTAGAATCAACAATCCCCTTATTCTGTTCTGCCGGGGAAATTTTGAGTGATTTATATCAGCAGATAAGATATTTTGATTCGTTTGTTGATGAGGCGGCACCCGGATTTGAACTGGGGAAAAAGGATTTGCAGTCCCCCGCCTTACCACTCGGCCATGCCGCCAAAACCATACAAAATAGGATAAGAGAAAATTTTCTGGGTTGGATTACTAAACTTTAGTTTATTGTACTTGCATACTTTTTTGAATTTAATCCTTTTTCTAAATTTAGAAAAATTAAAAAAGAAACCCTTTTCCCCTTTTGATTGTATTTGATCCACCCCTTCGATTGATTGTATAGTATCTCAAAAGATACAATGCGGAAAAACTTCCCCTCACCTTTCTATTAAAAAATCAAATTTATATTTTCATTCAAAAAAGCTAAAATTTATGACAAACGGGAACCATTAACTATTCGTTGACTGAGAATTTCTGAATGATTCTTGGATTTGAATCTAAAATTAGGTTTGCCTAATGACATAAGAAACGACAAAACATACTTAATTTATTCGTTTGAATCAAAAATCCTTCTCAATTTCCATTATAACAAAAATTATAAGTATATGTAAACCCCACAATGGAATTTCTTACACAGATACCAAATTGGGTATCTTATTTAGAGTATGTTTCCTAGACCTATAAATAACGGGAATTCATTGGAACAAAAAAAGGCCCGGCTGGGCATTGACCGGGCCAGGTCCAAAAGGCACTTCGAACAAAATAAAAGCAAGAAGGTCTTCTTTATTTATCTTTCTATTTGGACCTTTCGAGCATCTAAATGGAATTGCTAATTATATAATAACGATAAAGAATGTGAAAGAAATACTTTCTTTAATCCTTGCTTGATGTGTAATGTAACATAGTAATTATCTTTTTCAATTGGGAGAGATGGCTGAGTGGACGAAAGCGGCGGATTGCTAATCCGTTGTACGAGTTATTCGTACCGAGGGTTCGAATCCCTCTCTTTCCGTTTCCGTTGATGACTTTCTATTTTTTCTTTCAAATTTCGCAAACCCCTTTTTACTTTTTTTCCTAGTTAAACGTATGGAATAAAAAAATCTTAAGAAAATTGGAAAATCAAGCAAGAAAAACGAAATTTTTATTTTATTCTTCACGTCCAGGATTACGTCCTGGATCATTCGATAGGAATCCAAAGATGAAGAGAGAAACAAAGAATATTACTACTGTATAAACGAAAAGTTTGAGAGTAAGCATTACACAACCTCCAAGATCATTTTTTGAAAAAGAAAAACGAGAAAAGATAATAGATCCTCCATTTTTATATCACATATCCTATTTTGACACCAAGAAACGAATTCTAGAAATAGAAAAGAATGTTCAGAAATTCAAATGAAGTTGAAATTTGTAATATAATAAGAGTCTTTGAGTAGTACAAATCACCTTCATACCCATAATTAGATATTCTAATTCTAAGGGCCCCTAACCTAATAAGGTCTTTCGCCGGAAAAGGATTAGAATTGGTAAATGGGGCGAGCCTAAATTCTCGCGGCTATCCAAGAATTTCGATGTTTGAATTGAGGGTTCATACTCCCAGACTTATTTGATCTTATCAATTGTTATAATTTTTCTCGAATAAATCATGAATTTTCTAGGATAGTATTCAAGATCTTATCGAAAACTTACAGCAGCTTGCCAAACAAAGGCTAAAAGAAAAAAGAACAGGGGTATGACTGGCATAACATCTACGATTGGATTCAAAAAAGCATAGGCTTCGGGCAATTTGGCGAAGAAAAGACTACTCGGATAAAGGGCAGAATTAAGACAGATCAAACTAAAGATATTAAGCATAACAGACATTTTGTTCGTCGAGATAATTGCATTTTGATTGAGTTATTGATATAAGGAAAAATGAAGAAAGTAACGTAGACAAAAAAATCCTTATTTTTCCGCTCAATCAAAAATCCTCCAATTCTCAAAGGAGAATAGAAGAAATCATACTTTCATACAATATCTTAATTGAATTATATGTAATGATCAATAAATTCAGTTGAATTCTAGATATACACATGTCAAAATCCTAGCACGAGTCTATAATATATTCTATAAAGAAGAATTAAAGAAGAAAGATTTTCTATAGATGGTTGGACTGGAATTGACGAACGCTTAATACCAATATTATTCTTTATTTGTATTAGTGTCCAATAAAAAAAGAAATGGGGCGTAGCCAAGTGGTAAGGCAACGGGTTTTGGTCCCGCTATTCGGAGGTTCGAATCCTTCCGTCCCAGAGCATATCCATTGTATCCGAATACGTCTTTTTTGTTCAACCAGGTTCTGTTTCAAGTTCTAATATTGGATAGAATATTATTCTTCTTTCTTTTTTGTTTGATTTTGAATGAATCTTTTCGGAATCATATCTCGGTTTTTCACAAACTGAACTAAATCGAGTTCAAATGACATGCAAATGTAACTGAATCCTATTCCTTTTGTCATTCAGATAAAGATAAGATGGGACATAAATCACAGTTGTGGAAAGATTACTTAACCTCAGGTTAAACAAAATATGAAAATACATATAAAACGAGGAGGTGCTTAGCCTATAGGTATGTATTGTTATCCTATTTCATTGACAAGAGTCTTTCTATTTTTATGAAAAAGAATTTGCATCCCTAAAATATTCAAATTTAAATATTTAACAATGATATTTCTTTTTATTGTTCGATCTATTTAGCTTATTTGCTTTAAATGAAATTTTGCTGTAAATTAAATCTTAAATTAAATCATTGACAATTCTATTTAATAAAGTTAATAAAGAAACAGATATTTTTATTTATTTCTTATGATACTACATTTTAGGCTTTACTGTCGTGGATACGCCGGGGAATACTATCTTATTGACATACTTGAAGACGCAGAGTCATATAGAATTTTTTATATTCGTATTCTTTCTGTTAGTTCTGTTATTCATATAGTTGGATTTATGGATATTTCTATGAGAAAGAGAAAGTAATAGAAAAAGTTCCGTTCATACAAAAAAAGCCCGGGTCTTGCTAAGATTTCTTCAGAAAAATCTTTATTATCGATGTAGCTAAATATAAATGACTATGTCTCTGTACCGACGGAACCAATGACTATTCATGATTCCATAATTGAATCAATTCCATACTGGTTCCAAATTAGAGGAATGTTATGGTAAAACTTCGTTTAAAACGATGTGGTAGAAAGCAACGTGCGACTTGAAGGACACGATCCGGCGTGGATTCTTATTCTTACATCCACCATTTTATATAGGAATGAAGGTGCTCTTGGCTCGACGTCGTTTGTTCTATTCTACTAGAACCCTTCTTTTTTTATTGGGTTGTAATGTAAATAGTTCATGATGGAGCTCGAGTAGAAAGTATTTATTAATTTCTCAGGAGCAACGATCTAGGGTTAATGCCAATCAATAAATTGGAACAACTTCGTAAGTATATCTTCGATATAGAAATCGAAAGGATCCGATTCGAGCAAATTTTCAATTAAAAAAAATTGTTGGAACCGCAAAAACTTTTTCGATCCACAGTGTATCGCGCACGAATCAACCGTCGGTATGATTCTTTGATAGAAAGAAATCACAAAAGGGGTATGTTGCTACCATTTTGAAAAGATTAAGAAGCACCGAAGTAATGTCTAAACCCAATGATTTAAAACAAAGATAAAGGATCCCATAACAAGGAAACGCCGCTTCAATTGTCTCACAGCCGAATAAAGAATCCAAATAGATTTTCAACGAGACAAAAAGGAGGTTAAAGACCACTCAATAAAAAAATATCTTAATTTTCTTTAATATATTTGAGAATTTTTGAACTTGAGTTATGAGTAGAAATGATTTTTTAGTTTTTAGGAATGAAGATAAATAAAAAAGACTATGAGTTAAATTATAGGCTAATTTCTTTTACGGATTCCTTTACTATGTATTATAATTTTATCCATAGACAAAACTTCGAATCGTTTTTTCTCGAGCCGTACGAGGAGAAAACTTCCTATACGGTTCTAGGGGGGGTGGGGGTTCTTTTTTTTCATCTACATCTATCCCGATGAGCCGTCTATCGAATCGTTGCAATTGATGTTCGATCCCGAAGAGAAGGAAGAGATCTTCGGAAAGTGGGTTTTTATGATCCGATCAAGAATCAAACTTATTTAAACGTCCCCGCTATTCTCTATTTCCTTGAAAAAGGCGCTCAGCCTACAGGAACTGTTCAGGATATTTTAAAAAAGGCAGAGGTTTTTAAGGAACTTTGTCCTAATCAAACGAAATTCAATTAAATTAAGGAAATAAAAACTAAGGGTAGGATAGTGATTTCTATATCATTTTGGATATCTTTTCTATACTATGTTTTTTTATTTCCTTTTCTCTATTAGTATCTATTTATCATTGCTTTTATAGAATCTTTTTCTAACGAAAACCTTATTTGATTGATCCTCACAAAATAGAA